TTCTACGGGGTTCTATAAACTACTGAGACTCAGGCTTTCTCACTGGATCATGGATTGACCTTGCCTGAAAGCTTTCCAAAGAAGTAAAGATACTGGCTTTACTTGCTAGCTTCCACTGCGGATAGACTTTTTTACTTAGGAGTTCTATTGGAGGGCGGGGAATAATTAACATATTCTGAATAGCTCTTTCCCTTGCTTTCTGCCTATCCCCCCTAGTTCTAAGGAATTTTTTTAAGCTAGCGGACTGCTTGAAAAGTTGTTTGCTTGCTCACTGCTTTACAAAAGCGCTTATCTTAAGACTGCCTTCAAGGCCTTACCACTAGAGGGGGGAAGGGATCCAAGAAGGAAAGAACCAAAGGGCGGAGGGAAGGGCCCAGTAGGCGAACGAAGGAAGCGTAGTTTGGGGCGGAAGCTAAATCGAATTTCATAGGGGATCCCCCTTTTCGAAAGAGCACAACACAAGAAGTGATAGGGAATGCTTTGCCAGCACACCTAGGACGTTTTGGCACATTTTGTTAGCAGATGTTTGGTACGAAGAAAGCAGGCTCGGGGGAAAGCTCTTCTTTATGCGGTCTCCAGATCGCAAGCAAGCGCTAGAAAGTACAGTAGCAGCTCCTGCTTTGAATGCCGGTGTTAGAAAGCAGCGCCAAGGTTCTGGTTCTAGAAAATCTTTCTTCCCCAGTTCATTCTTCTTTAGCAGCGGTTTGCCGGCGTTTGGTGCGAAGGGTGGGGTCATAAGAAGCAAGCCCCAAGGAAGTACGGTTGAAAGAACCAAGGGGCAACCCAGCCTTTTCTTTTCAACTAGTTCAAATAGCCCTGATCGACGGTGCGCGTGGAAGGAATGACAGATCAAGGTGTGCTCCTCTCGGCGTAACAGGTCTTCTCTCTTACCTGTCCTATCTATAATAAAATAAGAAATAGCCGGCTTCTATTTTCATCGATCTTGGCGTGGGTATCTTGCTTTGTCTTGATTACAGAATCGACATCCCAGGAAATCCATCCCCCTACTCTTTCTAAAGATAACTGCCATTGACATTGAAACTAAAGAGGGAAAGGAAGATACGAAGGACTAGACTAAGCCAGAGATGCAAAAAGAAGGAAGGAAGGTCCAGGTAAAGCCTAACCACTGTTTTCAGGTGCAGATGAAAGGGAGGTGCCAGTCTTTGAGGTCTAGGAAAAACCGATGCGACGCGGAGAACCCTTTTCCATACAAGTTCTCGTCTCGTCTAACGGTTTGAATTGAAAGAAAGATTCCCTTATAGCCTTCTTAACGCTTAACGCCCCTTAGATTCCTCGAGCTTGTAAACATGACTCTTTCCATAAAGCATTTATGAAAGACTTTTTATTCGTTCTGCGAACAGCCTGGTTTTTTTATTCCTTCTGAAAAGCGAGTGTGAAATGCCTTATGTAATTTCTTTGTGGCTATACACTTAACACTAAGCAACTCACGCCAAAAAAGGTCTCGATCAAGGCACCGGCCTTCTGCCTTCTCGTGCCACAGCTCTAATCCGAATGGCGTGCTCTTCCACTATTCACGCAATTTCCAGTTCGAGCAAGAGCGGTTTTTAGATAAAATAAAGAAACTAGAAGATCTGTCGTTAAGTCCGGCTTGCAGAACCGTCTTTCGGATAACTATTAGTGTTAGCTCCTTTTTTCAGTTGCTGTAGTTGGTAGTAGCGATAAACACTCCTATATTTATTAAAGAAAGACTTAATGAAGTGAGCTTGGTACCGCGGAAAGCCTGTTCAAGGGAAGGGGGTGGAGGAGAGAAGGGACTCCCCCAAGAGAGGCCCGAGCACAACGTCTTCATGAGTTAAGTGTTCCCACCTTGGGAGCTAGGTAAGATAGTAAAGCCTGCTTTCTTTCATATCCTTTACTGCCTTCCTTTATCAGACAACTATTCGAGTTCCACTTTTTCTACCGGGCAGAGCTGCAAAAGTGGCTTCACCCTCTTTGCCCACCCTAAAAAGATCTTCAGAGAGGCGTTAACCAGAAGAGGTAGGGCCGGGAGGGAACGATTTCTGGGATTTTTCTCTATCCATCCGTAAAGAGAACGGAGGCAGCCGAGACCAACTCCTTTTAATCCTGATAGGGCATCTATTCAATTCGATCTAGAGCTTCTATTCGAGGAAGAACAAGCAGACGAGTACGGTTCATAGCTTTGACAGATTGAGGTATCCTGCCTGATAGCTTGTTAGCGATTACACCCATTGCTGGGATCGAAGAGCTAGCTTAGAGCTTTCACTTCATTGTTCAAGCTCTTGAACATAGGTTGAGTTCATACATTGAATGCTTTCCTATTCAAGACATACTACCAATTCCTTTGAAGCTACTAAGACTACCGAAGCTGGCTTCTTTGTTTTGGTTACCGGTTGGGGTTTTGAAACCAGAGAAAGAAGGGGATTTCCCCTATCCTAACTGCTCCTACTCTGAAAAGGACTAGCTGCGCTTTTTTTCCGCATCAACAGAAAAAAGACTGACATCTGTAACAGGAAAAGCA